GTATCAAATAAAGAATACAATACTTCGTAGTTAGTTGAAGAGAAATATCCAAAAAGATGTCTTATTCTTTTCAATAATCCATATTTGTAGCAATAAAACACTATTGTTCCTCCCCGAAATTATATATGATCGATTACAAATATCTATGATCTGTCTTCTCTATAAAGGACCTGAAATACCTTGCTTACGTATCATTGGAAAATGCATTAACATAAATACGGCAGTAAGAAGAGGTAATACAAAAGTGTGTAAACTATAAAAACGGGTCAAAGTAGATTGACCCACACTAGCACTTCCACGCAATAACTCTACTAAAGGTGATCCTATTACGGGAATAGCTTCAGGTACGCCTGTCACGATTTTTACTGCCCAATAACCGATTTGGTCCCGGGGTAAGGAATAACCAGTTACACCAAACGATGCAGTCAATACAGCCAGAACCACACCCGTAACCCAAGTCAATTCGCGAGGTTTTTTAAATCCGCCCGTGAGATACACACGAAATACGTGTAGGATCATCATTAGGACCATCATACTTGCTGACCATCGATGAACTGATCGGATTAACCAACCAAAGTTGGCTTCAGTCATTATGTATTGAACAGAGGCAAAAGCCTCCGTAACGGTCGGACGATAGTAAAAAGTCATAGCAAAACCCGTAGCTACTTGTACTAAAAAACAAGTAAGTGTGATCCCTCCTAGACAATAAAATATATTGACATGAGGAGGAACATATTTACTAGTTATATCATCTGCAATCGCCTGAATCTCGAGACGCTCCTCGAACCAATCATATACTTTATTGAGATAGGTAAACCAAGGGGACTCCCCCTCTGAGAACCGTATATGAGAATTTCATCTCGTACGGCTCAAGCAGAAACACCCAAATACTGATTACAATGGATATGTAATAGAAAATTTGAAATTTCTTATTTATCCATTTGATTCAATCGTCTCTGAAGATACGAAGGAACCAAAATCCGAACTCTCTTCTTTGTTGTGATGAGAATGCCAAAATATCAAGTTAGCTCATCTGTCTTTATGTTGATCGTTACAGGCCTCTTGAATCTTCTATTCCCCTATTTATTTGTTATTTGATTTGTTGTTTTTGTTTGTGCGTAATGCAGATTGACTATTGTTTACTATTTTTTTTTGATAGGAATTCTCTTGTTGAGACCCTATGAATCGATTGAAACCTCAGATTCATACTAGAACCACGATGATTCAATAAAACCCAAAAACTAAGACCAAGGGTTCTATGAGTAAGAACTATTTGATCATCACTTATTCATAGATGTAATGACTAAAAATCCAGAGAAAGATTTGTCCTTCGGTCAAAATAAGCATGATTCTAAAGGAAGAAAAATCGTTCAATTTCTCAAATACCTCTTTGTTTGAAAATTTTTTGAAGTCCAGTCACGAGGTCTGAATAGTAGGTATGAATCATAGTTCAAATATTTCTTGATCTATTCCATATATTCCGTGCTCCAGATACTAGGATGAATATCCGACGAGGCAGAACCATCTCTGTCGAGATGACAGACCCATTCTCTGTACTATCAATAGGATCAATTATAACAAGTCGCACACTCATATTCCGGAAATACCGAAACAACGGAATTCCACGGTCAAACTACCAGAATGGACTATAAATCTGAGTCCTAAGTGATTCATTTTTGATTGAAAAGCTAGGGCTTCTGGTTCTTATGGACCTAATTCATTGAAATTCCATCCAGTAAAACGGAAGAATTATAAATCTCTAAAATAATAGATAGGAATATCGCAAATAGAGCCATTGCGACACCCATAAATGGGGTGGTTCCCCATCCAGGAGCCACTTTACCATATTCTGAATTCAATGGTTTCAATAAATCCCCTGTAATAGTTCGTCTTGGCCCAGACCTAGCACTACCCTCAACGGTTTGTGTAGCCATAAATACTATTGCATTGGTTGAGATCTGTTGACTTTGTATACTATTCCGTTGTAAATAAACGATCTTATCGTAGCATAGATCCATCGTGGTCTTGAAATTCTCTAATAATGGAAACAGCAACCTTAGTCGCCATCTCCATATCTGGTTCACTTGTAAGCTTTACAGGGTACGCCTTATATACCGCTTTTGGGCAACCCTCTCAACAACTAAGAGATCCATTCGAGGAACACGGAGACTAATTGAAGTAATGAGTCCCCCATATGGGGGACTCATTACTTCAATTAAGATAATGAAAAATCATTTCATCTTTTTAGTCGGGACCTTAGGCGGTTCTCGAAAAAATATAGCGAAAAATATTATCCCTAAAGTCGAGACTAAGAGGAATGTATAAACCAATGCTTCCATAGATTCGATCGTTGTTTACAATTATAGCTTCCACACCTGTTCATTTAGGATTATTTCCCAGATAAAGAAAGGACAAGAGCAAAGAAAGGCGATGATTCAAATCAATATTTCTACGGTACCTTATGTCAAATCAAAAAAATCAAATATAGAGGCGAAAGATACCGGAGCAATGTTGTATCAGACTACCTGTCTCCTTGTAGTTGGATCTCCAAGTTTTTGGAATGCTCCAAATTCCACTTGAGCATCCAAATCTGGGTCAATCCCAGCAAAAACATCTCTGAACAAGGTTCGAGCGCCATGCCAAATGTGTCCGAAAAAGAAGAGCAAAGCAAACGTAGCATGTCCAAAAGTGAACCAACCCCTTGGACTGCTCCGAAAAACACCATCGGATTTCAAAGTAGCACGATCTAATTCAAAAATTTCACCCAATTGGGCACGTCTAGCATATTTTTTCACAGTAGCAGGATCGCTATAGCTGACTCCATTGAGTTCGCCACCATAGAACTCAACAGTTACACCCACTTGTTCGACACTATACTTCGATTCTGCCCTTCTAAAAGGAACATCGGCTCTCACAATTCCGTCTCCGTCCACCAAAACTACTGGAAATGTTTCAAAAAAAGTAGGCATACGGCGTACAAAAAGTTCATGCCCTTCTTTATCTCTAAAGATAGGGTGTCCTAACCATCCAACAGCTATCCCATCCCCGTTGTCCATTGAGCCTGCCCGGAATAATCCACCTTTCGCCGGATTATTACCGATGTAATCATAAAAAGCTAATTTTTCGGGAATTTTAGACCAAGCTTCCGATAAACTCAGATTTTCGGCTAGACTGGCGCCAACTCTTCGATATATTTCTTGCTGGAAGTATCCCTGATCCCACTGATAACGAGTGGGACCAAATAATTCGATCGGGGTAGTTGCTGAACCATACCACATAGTTCCAGCAACAACGAAAGCTGCAAAAAAGACAGCAGCGATACTACTGGAAAGGACAGTTTCAATATTGCCCATACGTAATCCTTTGTATAGACGTTGGGGTGGGCGGACACTAAGATGGAATAGACCTGCTAATATACCCAATGTACCTGCTGCAATATGATGAGAGGCTATTCCTCCCGGAACAAAGGGATCAAAACCTTCCGCACCCCACGCTGGATTTACAGATTGTACTTTTCCGGTTAGGCCATAAGGATCGGATACCCATATTCCAGGACCATACAAGCCTGTTACATGAAATGCGCCAAACCCAAAGCAAGCCACCCCTGAGAGAAATAAATGAATTCCAAAAATCTTGGGCAAATCCAAAGAGGGTTTTCCCGTACGTTCATCACAGAATATTTCTAGGTCCCAATACACCCAATGCCAGATAGCTGCTAAGAAGCACAAGCCAGAAAACACAATATGTGCCCCGGCCACACCTTCGTAACTCCAAATACCCGGATTCGTTATAGTTCCTCCTGTAATACTCCAACCGCCCCATGAATTGTTTATTCCTAAACGAGTCATGAAGGGTATAACGAACATACCCTGTCTCCACATTGGATCAAGAACGGGGTCAGAAGGATCAAAAACTGCTAATTCGTATAGAGCCATCGAACCGGCCCAACCGGAAACTAGAGCTGTATGCATTATATGGACAGAAAGCAGCCGACCGGGATCATTCAATACGACGGTATGAACACGATACCAAGGCAAACCCATGGAAATACCCCTTTCTCAAAGAAAAAATAGATACTATGTAACTTTATCACATTGGAAATAACTATGCTATGGACCTCACCTTTTCATTGGATTATCTCGAAACAAGGGTTAATATTTATTCTGTTCCGTTAGTAATAATTGAACAATTCTGTTCGTAGGAACAAAGAGAAGCAGATCTATTCTATACCCAATAAGTACCAATACGCAATGGGGGGATTAATCCTATTTTTTGTGAGCGAATGTATAGATACTTGTTTCTCATTCGAACGATCCGTTCGTAAGAATTTTCCTTTATTCCGTCTTCCTCTATAAATCTTCCAATCTATCGATAAAATACGATAAACGACAATATTATGAAGACAATAAACCATTGTTTGTTACGTTTCCACATCAAAGTGAAATAGAATACTTCATTTTTCTTTCATTTAATGCCCATTGGTGTTCCAAAAGTACCTTTTCGGAGTCCTGGAGAGGAAGATGCAGTTTGGGTTGACGTATAGTGTGACTTGTCAGACATATTGGGTCATATGGGATTTCCCCGTTCTCTCCCCCGATCGAGATATCCTCTGTTTCGCCCAAGAAAGATTGATTGAACCATCAATAATTCGAAGCGTGAAGTGCAATTAGATCAATTTATTTGGTTGGAGGATCAATATTCTCAATTAAAAGAATTTATGGTTGGCTTGGACCAATAAAATGAAGTATACAGGCTCCGTTCAGAAAATACCAAGGTAATCCATGTATGATTACCACCCTATCAGAAATGATTCCTTTATACCATATGAGTGATCCCAAATTGCCAATTAATGGAATAATATGATGAATACATCGAATATTTTGTGGAAGGCATGAAAATGAAACAAATTGAAAAAAAAAAAAGAAGTCATAGCAAAAAGAAGTGGTACTGGGATCATTTGTCCTATATGTGCAAATCGAATTCGGGCAGATCTTTACCCGGAGTAGAGCATAAACCTAAAAGAGTGGAAGAGGCCCATTCGGGAACAAGAAAATTACATCGTGATTTAGATCTCGATGAAACAATACATCAATGAGGGGTTAGCTCGATAAGTTCAGTGAATTCTTTTTTGATTTTATAGGGAAGCAAGTCAAAACTCATGTTTCTTAAAAAATGGAAGAAAAAGCCCGCTACGAAAAAAGAAATAGGGCTGGAATCGACAATTTTTTTTTTTCTCAATTTTGATTTTTTGAACCGTATGCACCCAAAGGTGCGTGTACGGTTCCTAAGGAATAGAATTTTGTCCTAATCAACCGACTTCATCGAGAAAGATTACTTTTTTTAGGCCAAGAAGTTGATAGCGAGATCTCGAATCAACTTGTTGGTCTCATGGTATATCTCAGTATAGAGGATGATACCAGGGATCTGTATTTGTTTATAAATTCTCCCGGCGGATGGGTAATCCCAGGAATAGCTATTTATGATACTATGCAATTTGTGCCACCAGATGTGCATACAATATGCATGGGATTAGCCGCTTCAATGGGATCTTTCATCCTGGTTGGAGGAGAAATTACCAAACGTCTAGCATTCCCTCACGCTTGGCGCCAATGAGTTTTTTTATTTGAGAGAAAAAAAGACTATGCCTTCGTCATATGGAATATGAATAAAATAATAATAATATTAAGTAATAATAGCATGGCATTTCAAGTTCGATATGAGCAAACTATTATTATTTTTTCATAATATGAGATTATGTATCGAGATAGTAGTATGAAAGAAAGGTTATTTCCGACTTGATCTTATGTATCGGGGTCCATTTCAGCGTCACAAACCTTTTTGCTTCCACATCAGAAGTCTCTTTCCAATATTTATGTTATGAAAGAGTGTGAAAATAAAAAAAAAAAAAGATCATTTTTTACTTATTTTTATTTGATCGGATCAGAAAGAAACTTTGGGATTGCTGAATCACAGACGAGATAAATATATAAAGCAACGGAACCATCATAGTATTTTTTGATTACTCCGAAAGGAAGGATGGTAAATGGATCATTCAACGATCTGGGTCTGATAGATTCGACTTGTCTTTTTCTTCGATGAAAAAAGAAAAAAAAAATTCCATTACAGAGCCGTATGCACAAAAGATGCCTGTACGGTTGTTCAATTCTATCTTTTTCTCCCTGCTTGTTATTCTTTATCCCTTCCCTTCGCCCAATCATGCGAGATAGAGGAATCGTTCATTATGTTATATCATCAGGGTTATGATCCATCAACCTGCTAGTTCTTTTTATGAGGCACCCACAGGAGAATTTATCCTGGAAGCGGAAGAACTACTGAAACTCCGCGAAACCCTCACAAGGGTTTATGTACAAAGAACGGGCAATCCTTTATGGGTTGTATCCGAAGACATGGAAAGGGATGTTTTTATGTCAGCAACAGAAGCCCAAGATTATGGCATTGTTGATCTTGTAGCGATCGAAAATACCGGGGATTTCGCATAAATCTTTGATTCCATTTCGAATCATAATTTGAATGAACCCTTATTTGATCTTTTATCTTCTTACCTGGGTAAAATATGAAATGGAAGTAATTCATAATCATCCGGTTAGGATCGATCTAAACCAGCCCATTCTGTATATGATTCAGCATGCCAACTATTAAACAACTTATTAGAAACACAAGACAGCCAATCAGAAATGTCACGAAATCCCCCGCTCTTCGAGGATGTCCTCAGCGTCGAGGAACATGTACTAGGGTGTATGTGCGACTCGTTCAGATCATGAGCTAGAACAAATGAGACGATTTTTACAGTATCAATGACTCGTACCAATGAATAGAATGGAAGAACTCCATTCACTATCGAAAAATAAAGATCTCTCGTATACCTCTATTTGTATGGAATTTATGGTTTCCATTGGTGCAAATCCAATCACCTCGATTTGAGATGAAAAGCAATTCCCATTGGTAGCAAATGGTTATCCATTAAGCGGGGGAATGATATTTAAGAAGCAGAAAGATTATGCTCCTACTCTTGCAAGAACGGACTAACAGGGTCAGCTACCTATTCAACCTTCATAATTAAATGCCGTCACTGTATGGATAGATCCCATTGAAAAAAGACCTATTACTCGATAATTCATCGGTAGAGCCAAAGAGCGTGAACTGTACAAGTTACCAATAACATTGATTAAATGAGGAAAGGGGCTCCGGTGTATAGAGAGGACCTCGCCGTTTAAGAAGTAACCATAGAAACGATGGAAGCCACTATTTGTCCATTTACGATTTATTTTATACCTAATATCGGTACAATTTCTTTTTTTTTTGAGGTGAAATGCCTGGAAGAAATAAAAAAATCGTGGTTGGGAAGGTTATAGTAGCAAAAGCCATTGGAATTTGTATTTTAATTTTATACATCGGAAGAATCCGTTTTGTTATTAATAAACCAGGAGAGGGGAAAAGAATGACTGAAAGAAAAGAAATCAATTAGTTATTCATCAAAGTTTCTTTTGATTCAATGACCAGAGTTAGACGAAGATATATAGCTCGGAGACGTAGAACAAAAATTCGTTTATTTGCAGCAACCTTTCGAGGGGCTCATTCAAGACTTACTCGAACTACTACTCAACAGAAAATGAGAGCTTTGGTTTCCACTCATCGGGATAGAGGCAGGCGAAAGAGAAGTTTTCGTCGTTTGTGGATCACTCGGATAAATGCAGTAACTCGTGAGAATAGGGGATCCCATAGTTATAGTCGATTAATACTTGATCTGTACAAGAGGCAGTTGCTTCTTAATCGTAAAATACCTGCACAAATAGCCATATCAAATAGGAATTGTCTTGACACGATTTCCAATGCGATCATCAAATAAGGAGATTGGAAGGAATTCACTGGAATACTTTAAACGGAGTTCCCCGGAGAATGAACTCCGGGAGGGTATAGTAGAAATTCGTATGATAAGATAAGTAGTAGGAATGAACGAACACGTTTCAATAAAAAAAAAAAGATTTATTCTTCCCCCATTCTTTTTTTTATTATTACATTACGGCGCGACAATCTCTCGGCTTTTTCGAACAAAACTTCAATCTGAGTTCGAATTAGAGTTTTGATTCGATTGAGAGGAATAGGCTTATTTATTTCTGGTTCTAGGACCAGTAGTTCTAGGGATCGACCCGGTTCTCTCAAACTGTTTCTCATTATTAAGAAAAGGTAACGAAGATAAAATACGAGCTTGTTTTATAGCAATAGTAATTAATCGTTGTTGTTTCAAGGTTAATCTATTCACTCGTCTAGATAATATTTTTCCTTGTTCACTAATAAATTGATTAATTAAACTCATGTTTCTATAATCAATTCGATCCCCCGATCCAATTGGGGGCAAACGCCTATGAAAAGATCGCTTGGATTTATGAAAGGGCCGCTTGGATTTATCCATGGTTTATTTCTTATTTCTAAAATCCTATTTCTTCATTCATCTCGGATCCGACCAAAATAGGACTGGATTTGTATATATATATATATATATGTAATTTCTTCCTCTTCCTTGGAAGAGTGGCACACGCGTTCCGTTCGATTTATTTCTTTATCTCCCCATGAATCGTATGTTTGTAACAATAAGGGCAGAATTTTTTCAAGTCCAATTGACTAGGTGTATTGTGTCGATTCTTTTGAGTAATATATCTGGAAATGCCCCGCGATTCTTTATTCAAACCATTTCGGACACAACTGGTACATTCCAAAATAACTACTACTCTGACATCTTTACCCTTAGCCATGAACCTCCTTTGGATTTTGAATTCACTCAATTCTTCTATTTTCGATTCGAACCGAAGCGAAGAAGAAAGGAATTAAAAATAAATAGACGAGAAGTTGCTAACTCGAAATCCAATTCAATTATGAAAGATTTCGTTGCAATCAATAGAGTAATCAAATTATTAAGTAATACAAATATTTCTAACTATCAATTATTCCCAATCCCAGTATTTCATTTAGTATCTTGTATGATCTTGAACAGCCTGCCCTCGACCCACATTTCCATTTCTGTTCTCCCTATATTAACCCGAACCCGAGTTTCGATGAGATTCAATCCACTTTTATTCTTTACTCTTTCTTTCCTATCCTAAAGAACTGAAAAAGGGGGGGGGTTAGTCACAGAGAATTTATTGTATCTCTAATCTTCTTGATCCCTTCCCATGTCAATAACTAGAATGAAAAAAAGGGGAATGTCAACGCATCTGGGAATAAACGATTGATCTCTATCAATAGACCCGCCAAAGACCCGAACCATAGAGTAGTTAGCACAGGTGCCGTGGAGAGATATGTTTTTATATCTCGCATTGAAAATCCTCCTTCTTTTTCTTTAACTTTATTGACTTTATTGTATATTGTAATACATATATGATCAGATGCATATGTAGTTAAAGATCATTTGTACGGGGAATCTCTAACCAAAATGGATATATACAACGATCCGGTAGATGAAATCTACCTGTCCCTAAAACAGAAAAAGATGAACCCTCCTTCCTGAGCACTACTGATAAATATTCATTCCTTTATACGTTTATACGTTAGGTATGTATATAATTCTTTATTAGAATGAAACCAAAAAACCAAAAAGAAGAAATGTGAAAAGAAATTCTATTTAGATAGAGGAAATTATGATGTGGAAAACAAAACATGGATTCCCTACAATGGCACTGTACAACAAATGAAAGGGATGTAGCGCAGCTTGGTAGCGCGTTTGTTTTGGGTACAAAATGTCACGGGTTCAAATCCTGTCATCCCTACTTATCACTTCTCCTATGGACAGTAACGAGGGGTCAATTGAGATCGATTAAAATTGGACACAATCTACCATTTTATGATACTATACATACAAGATGTATTGGGGGTACAAAAAGAATCCTTTTCTTGACATCCGTATCTCCCATCATAATAAAGCGCTCTTAGTTCAGTTCGGTAGAACGTGGGTCTCCAAAACCCGATGTCGTAGGTTCAAATCCTA